TTCAAACAAAAAGAATACTTTAAACAAAAAGAATACTTTGTTTGTAAGTTTAAATAATTATATTAAACGTGAATGATTCAAATGGGAATTCCTTTCTCCTAGATGTTGATTTACACATATCACATATATATTGTATATATCACAATATATCACAAGTCTTGTGATAAGAGAGGCCTTTTCTCCCACGATCCGTTTGTGAAAGAGTAGAATGGCTGAGAAACATAACTAATCTAAAAAAAAAAGAATTCCTTTTAATTAATTTATAATTTAATTAATAATTAATTAACATTAACTAAAACTAAATAGTTAGGGGGTACAGCAAACTTTTTATTGGGGATGGGGATAGAGGGACTTGAACCCTCACGATTTCAAAAGTCGACGGATTTTCCTCTTACTATAAATTTCATTTTTGTCAGTATTGGGATTGACATGTATAATGGGACTCTATCTTTATTCTCGTCCAATTAGTTCTTTAAAAGAACTATCAGATTATAGAGTGACTTATTTGATCAGTGAATATTCGATTCTTACTTAAACTTGGAATCGATTCACATCACAAGAATTCTTCCATTTTGTATATCATATAAGAAAAAATAAAGATTTGGATGACCATTAATCTTTTAATCTTTGATATTTTTGTATTATATGTATACGGGTTCAGCCTTTCTGTAGTTTAAAAGGAATCCTTGATCAACGCAGTCAACTCTATTCGTTAGAACAGCTTCCATTGAGTCTCTGCACCTATCCTTTTTTTATTCTTGCTTTCTGAACCCTCTTTTGTTTTCTGAAATAAGGATTTGGCTCAGGATTGCCCATTTTTAATTCCGGGGTTTCTCTGAATTTGAAAGTTATCACTTAGTATGTTTCCATACCAAGGCTCAATCCAACCAAGTCCGTAGCGTCTACCAATTCCGCCATACCCCCTTTTGTTTTGAGACTGGGATCTCACTGGGATACCATCTCCTTTTTCCTTTCGTTTATTTATTCTGGATCCGAGGACGTTTACATTTAATTTAATTCTTTCAATAGGCACTTTTTTTATATAGTATATAGTATATAGAAAAGTGTCTCTATTTCCTCCTATTTGTTTGATCTCTTATCTATTTTCATTTTCTAGTTTATTTCATATCATGGTAGGACCTTTATTTGTATTTAGTCCAATCGAAAATGATTCTATCATTGATGTATCCGCAATTCAATATGGATGGATATATAACAGATATATATGTCTCTTTTATTATCTTTTTTTTTATACTCAAACGGTCAATTCTTTTTTTTCGCCCTACCCCTTCCTTATCTTTCTGAATTAAAACAGAGGAATGTCTCATTGTATATACTCCGGATTGTATCCTTACTTAATCTGAATCCTTATCTTTTCCTTAGGACCATCCCTGTATAATTAGAATCAAGTTATTGATATACCCTATAACATCATTCTATTAATTGTTATTTTAATTCTATTTATCTATAATCTAAAGACTAAAATCTAAAGACTAAAGAAATTAAAAAGTCTTTTTTCTTTTTTCAGTCTTTAGATTATAGTATTAGATTATAGTAGATTATAGTGTGTAACATAGTATTTTTCATTTTGTTTAATTGGGAGAGATGGCTGAGTGGACTAAAGCGTCGGATTGCTAATCCGTTGTACGAGTTATTCGTACCGAGGGTTCGAATCCCTCTCTTTCCGTAACTTCCTTCACCTAATTCACGAACATTACTGACCGCAATGTATCAAATACAAATAAAATAACAACAATAGAAAACTTATAAATATAATATGGACCGGACCCATATTATATTTCTTTTATATTTATTTTATTATTTATAAGTTTTCTATTGTTTGGTTAAAATCGGAATCAAAGCCAATATAAGGTAATGGCTCCAGCGAATTACAAAATTGTTCAAACGAGGAATCATTTTGTAATTGCCTTGCATTTAGCGATAATTGATATTGAGTAAGAGCTTCTGTTTGTTGAATCCTTTTGGCTCTTTTATTTATGGTTATGGAAGAATTTATATAAATATTTTTTGGTTCCCGGCCCGGCAAGGATAAACGAGAACGAAAGCGATTTTCCATGGTTTTTCTTTCTCCAAGTGTACTTTGCTCATTCGGTCGCCTGCCATTTAATGTATCTTTAAGATACGACTTTATCGTGCATAATTTTTCAAACTCCAGATCCGGTGCGTTTTTTTTGTTTCTTGAAAATATCATCTCACGTGTGTTCCTTTGGTTAACCCAGCATAAACTTTTATCCAGCCATCCATCCAGGGATGAATTTGTTAATAATAATTCATTCAATAAATAGATAATATCAGATTTTAGTATTATCTTCTGAGCAGCCGTCTTGGCTAAGTCGAACCAATGCTGTGAGTTTAGGAAAGGAATTTTATGAAAAGAGACATTCATGTTCATCCCCACCACCGTTTCTACTTCTTTTTTGTTCATCCGGAGCATGCCACTTAAAAGCTCCGGGAGCTTAGGAAAAAAGATTTTCGAATT